TAAAGTTAAGATTCAAGAAATTCTTAAAAGGTATCAAAACGGCCTTAGGAACAGTTATAGTGTGTTCGATATTTCCTCGTACCGTTGAGGGAAAAATCCCAATCCCCGGATATTATCAAACTGTTTCACTGCAGCAAGATGTACAATCAAAATCTGTATCACTTGAAGATGTAAAATCAAAATCAGACAGTGTAAACATTCGAACAACTAAACATATACGATCAAAATCAGGCAGTGTTGATGTTCCAACAGCTAAAGAAATTCGGCGTGGTAAACACAAAGATTTGTATTGGGCAAGCGAAACCACTTTTTCAAACTTCAAAATCACGATTTTGGAAATCGATGGCGAGGTGGAAAATATAAAATTTGAAGCTACATTAGATTCCAAACTTATTCCAAAAAAAAAAAAAAATAATTATAATAACGAAAATAATTTTAATAACAAAACTTAAGTTTTGTTATTAAAATTATTTTCGTTATTATCTGTAGGGACGCTTACGCTTAAGAGCACGGATAATAGCTATGATCAATTCGGATACATTTGAAAGCATAATTCTTTATTTTTTTTATAAAATTAATCAATTGGACGCATTGATAATACCGGCTCAGTTTCACGATCAATTCCTTTCTCGAATCCAGCTGCTGCTGCACGAGCACGACCCGAATGCCACCAATGGCCAACTAATAAGAAGAAAGCTAAGAAAAAATGTGAACATGTTAACCATGAGCGTGGCGATACATAATTAACCGAATTAATTTCAGTTGCTACACCACCTACTGAGTTTAATGAACCTAAAGGAGCATGTGTCATATATTCAGCAGCACGACGCTCTTGCCATGGTTGAATATCATTTCTAATTTTATTAATATCTAAACCGTTTGGACCACGTAATGGTTCTAACCATGGAGCACGTAAATCCCAGAAACGCATTGTTTCACCACCAAAAATGATTTCACCACTTGGTGAACGCATTAAATATTTACCTAAACCAGTAGGACCTTGAGCTGATGCAACATTTGCACCTAAACGTTGGTCACGTACTAAGAACGTAAATGCTTGTGATTGCGATGCTTCTGGACCTGTTGGACCATAGAATTCACTTGGATAAGCTGTGTTGTTATACCATGCAAATACAGCAGCACTGAATCCCATTAATGATAATGCTGCTAAACTGTATGATAAATATGCTTCACCCGACCATACAAACGCACGACGAGCCCAAGCAAAAGGTTTTGTAATAATATGCCAGATTCCACCTACAACACATAAAACACCAACCCAAATATGACCACCCACTAAATCTTCCATGTTATTAATTGACATAATCCAACCATCACCACCAAATGGAGCTTTTAAAACATATCCAAAAATAACTAATGGATTTAGCGTTGGGCTATTGATAAAACGAACATCACCACCACCGGGTGCCCAAGTATCATAAATACCACCAACAAACATTGCTTTAATTACTAATAAGAATGAACCAATTCCTAACAAAACTAAATGAATACCTAAGATTGTAGTCATTTTATTCTTATCACGCCAATCGTAACCAAAGAATGGGAATGATTCTTCTAATGTATCTGGGCCTAATAAAGAATGATAAATACCACCAAAACCTAAAACCGCAGAAGAAATTAAATGTAATACCCCAACAACAAAGAATGGGTATGTATTAATAATTTCACCACTAGGGCCAACACCCCAACCTAACGTTGCTAAGTGAGGAATTAAAATACAACCTTGTTCATATAATGGTTTTTCCGGAATAAAATGTGAAACTTCAAATAAAGTCATAGCACCTGTCCAAAAAACCATAATGCCCGCGTGTGCAACATGGGCTCCTAATAACTTACCCGAAACATTAATTAAACGAGCATTTCCTGACCACCAAGCAAAACCTGTAGATTCAATATCTCTACCAGCTACATTATTAAAGGGCGTTTCCACGTGGTAAAACCTCCTCTGGGAATACAAAGTTTTCATGTGGTTGGTCTTGAGCAGCCATCCACGCACGGATACCTTCATTTAGAAGGATATTTTTAGTATAAAATGTTTCAAATTCAGGATCTTCTGCAGCTCGTAATTCTTGTGAAACGAAATCGTATGCTCTTAAATTTAAAGCCAAACCAACAATTCCAATTGCACTTGTCCAAAGACCTGTAACAGGTACAAATAACATGAAGAAGTGTAACCAACGTTTGTTTGAAAACGCTACACCAAAAATTTGTGACCAGAAGCGGTTTGCTGTTACCATTGAATATGTTTCTTCTGATTGAGTTGGAGTAAATGCACGGAATGTGTTTGCAGCATCACCATCTTCAAATAATGTATTTTCTACAGTTGCACCGTGAATTGCACATAATAAAGCACCACCTAAAATACCTGCTACACCCATCATGTGGAATGGGTTTAAAGTCCAGTTGTGGAAACCTTGTAAAAATAATAAGAAACGGAAAATAGCAGCTACACCAAAGCTTGGTGCGAAGAACCAACTTGCTTGACCTAATGGGTAAAGTAAGAAAACTGAAACGAAAATAGAAATTGGGCCTGAAAAAGCAATTGCGTTGTATGGGCGAATACCAACTAAACGCGCAATTTCAAATTGACGTAAACAGAATCCAATTAAACCAAACGCGCCGTGTAAAGCGACGAAAGTCCATAAACCACCAATTTGGCACCAACGTGTGAAGTCACCCTGTGCTTCTGGTCCCCAAAGTAAAATTAATGAGTGGCCCATACTATTTGCAGGAGTTGATACTGCTGCAGTTAAAAAGTTACACCCTTCTAAGTATGAACTTGCTAAACCATGAGTATACCATGATGTTACAAAAGTTGTACCAGTAAACCATCCACCTACTGCTAAATATGCTGTTGGGAATAATAATAAGCCTGACCAACCAACGAATACAAATCTATCTCTTTTTAACCAATCATCAACAAGATCAAATACACCTCGTTCTTGGTTTTGTCCAATTGCAATAGTCATATTTTGTTAATTTTAATAATTCTGTTATTTTAAACTATTACTCTTAAAATAATAAGGTCTAATTAAGTTGACATAAAATTACATGTCAAATCTTTTCTTTACAGCTTTTTGTTTTATTTGTAAAAACTTTAATTACTATATAATTATAACCGAAAAAGTTTTTTAATCTAAAATAAAAAATCAAAACTTTATATCGTTTTTATTAATCATTTTAGATTAAATAATTACTAAAAATTACAATTTTGTATTTTTTAAAAAACAACTTAAAATTTTTAATGCCGTTTTTTGAATATTTATTATTTATTTGTTTGTTTATCCAAATTTTTAGGATAGATATTTTATGAAAAAATTTCTTATAAAGCCGATTAAAAAGTTTAATAGGAAAAGTGAAAACAATATTAAAAATATAAAAAAATAAAGTTTTTGGGAACTCCAGACTTACTGTTAAGCTTGTGTCTTTAGTAAGCAAAGGTTCGAATCGTGACGGTTGAAAGTTAGTAATGAACAACAAATTTATTAATCTAGTTTATTAGCCAGATAGATTATCCAGATTGAATTAGGTGGGTTTAGCCTTCGTTTTAGCCTTAGTAGTAAACCTAAACAAAGTTCACATCCAGGTGCGCAACCATTTGGCACAAAAATAGCTTCCAAACAAGGTGGTAAAGTGTTACTTAGAAAGAACGACGTTTTAAAATTTATCAAAAGGGCTTTTTTATAAATTTAAATTTCTTTAAAGATTATTTGTCAACTTTTTAATAACTAATAAACAAGGTTATTAAAATCCTAGTTGAAGTTTTAGAGCTATTGTTGTTAAAAAATATTTATATTTTATAGTTATTTAAAAAAATATTTATATTTTATAGTTATTTGCCTTATACTATACCATGTAACTATATTAAACTAAACTAAATCATTAATTATGACGGATAATAATATTGCTGTAGCTTTACTAGCAGCCTTGTTTACTCTTTTCCTTACTGTTAAGCTTGGTCTAGATTTATACGCTTAAAAGCTTTGACTTAGTAATTTTTTATATTAATAAATTCAAATCCTTAGTGACCAAATAAGTGTTAAAAAGGATAGTGAAAAGTATAAGCTTTTGAGCAAAATTTTGGATACATTAAAAAAAACTTTAGAGCATGAAAAAAAATTGGAATTGGGGACTGACCAAAAATTACATTAAAAAATATAAAAACTTATCATTATTGATATTGTTCCATAGAATCATGAAAAAAATGGTATTCAATGTAAAAATAGTAAATGATCCACCCCGGTTAAACTTCATATTTATCCTGCCGTGTTTCCTTTTTGTTTTTATTCTTTGTTTCCTTATTTGTTTTTATTCTTTATTATGCACTAAAGGTATATTGGATATTAAAAAAGAAATATTAAACTTAGAAAATATGACAGAAGAAAAAAAAATTAATCCCCCAATTTTTCCTTTTACCGCAATTGTAGGGCAAGAAGAAATGAAATTAGCATTACAGTTAAACGTAATTGACCCTAAAATTGGGGGTGTTATGATTATGGGGGATAGGGGAACCGGGAAATCGACAACAATTAGAGCAATTGCCGACTTATTACCCGAGATAGAAGTTGTTAAAGATAACCAATTTAACACAGCACCTTCAGAAGATTTAAATGAAGAAATCGTAAAAATAAAAACTCCGATGATTGATTTACCATTAGGAGCAACTGAAGATCGGGTTTGTGGAACAATTGATATTGAAAAAGCACTTACAGATGGCGTTAAAGCTTTTGAACCGGGATTATTAGCAAAAGCTAATCGTGGGATATTATATGTTGATGAAGTTAATTTACTTGATGATCATTTAGTTGACATTTTATTAGATTCAGCAGCTTCAGGGTTAAATACTGTGGAACGTGAAGGAATTTCAATTCGTCATGCAGCCAGGTTTGTTTTAGTAGGTTCTGGAAATCCAGAAGAAGGAGAATTAAGACCTCAGTTATTAGATAGATTTGGAATGCATGCGGTTATCAAAACTGTTAAAGATCCAAAATTACGTGTTCGTGTAGTAGAAGAACGTACTTTGTTTGATTTAAACCCTGAAGAATGGATCAATAAATATAGAGAGCAACAAGAAGCATTGAAAACAAGAATTATTGCGGCACAGAATTTAATTTCATCAGTAACAATATCTGATGATTTTAAATTAAAAATCTCACAAGTTTGTAGTGAGCTGGATGTTGATGGTTTACGTGGAGATATTGTTACAAACCGAGCAGCAAAAGCTTATGCTGCTTTTAATAATCGTACTGAAGTAGAAATTGGAGATATTGAAAAGGTTATAACTCTATGTCTACGTCATAGATTACGTAAAGATCCATTAGAAACTATTGATTCAGGTGATAAAGTTCAAAAATTATTTGAAGAAATATTTGATTAAAGTTAAATTGTATTATCTTTCATAAACGTAATTATTAATTATATAATTTGTTAATTAAAAAAAAGTTGACAAATTATATATAAATAAAGTATAATTCATGAAAAGCCCCCATCGTCTAGAGGCCTAGGACACTTCCCTTTCACGGAAGTAACAGGGATTCGAATTCCCTTGGGGGTATTTAGTAGAATATAATTTTTATAAATATAAAGCCATTATTGAAGGAAGTTAATTCGAGCATGAACGAAAATATAAATAAATCAAATTTTTTAGAAAAAAAAGAAATTCGTCGAGATATTATTACTGGATCAAAACGTCTAAGTAATTATTGTTGGTGCACAATTTTGTTATTTGGTGGTTTTGGTTTTTTACTTTCAGGATTATCAAGCTATCTAAATTATAATTTATTACCATTTGCTAATCCCAAGGAACTAATTTTTATACCTCAAGGAATTGTAATGTCATTCTATGGAACAATATCAATAATGATAAGTTTTTATATTTTTTTAACTATTTTGTGGGATGTTGGGAGTGGGTACAATGAATTTAATAAAAAAGAACAATTAGTTCGTGTAGTTAGAAAAGGTTTTCCAGGTAAAAACCGTAATATTTTCTTAGTTTATCCGTTTGCAAATATAAAATCAATTAAATTAAGTATTAAAGAAGGTTTAAATCCAAAACGAATAATTCTATTATGTACAAAGGATAACCGAGAAATTCCACTAAGCCCAATTGAACAACCTCTTCCTTTAAGCGAAATTGAAGCGCAAGCGTCAGAATTAGCGGGTTTTCTTGAAGTCAGTTTAGAAGGTTTATAAAATAGAAAAGAAACAATAAATAATTGGAATATTAAAACTCTTTTTATATTCCAATATTATTGCTATAATAGTGTTAGTAAAAGTTATTAAGCGGGTATAGTTTAGTGGTAAAACCTCAGCCTTCCAAGCTGATGATGGGGGTTCGATTCCCCCTACCCGCTTTTCATAAACTTTTAATTGGAATGTGTAGCAAGAAAATATATCCATTTAAGATCAGGAGAGAACTAATATGTCAGGAGGCTCTACCGGCGAAAGACCTTTCTCTGATATTATTACAAGTGTAAGATATTGGATTATTCACAGTATTACAATACCTTCTTTATTTATTTCAGGTTGGTTATTTATTAGTACTGGTTTAGCATATGATGTTTTTGGTACACCTCGTCCAAACGAGTATTTCTCACAAGATAGACAGCAAGTACCACTAGTTAACGATCGTTTTAGTGCTAAACAAGAATTAGAAGATTTAACTAAAGGATTATAAAAGGAGAAAAAAGTGGCAAGAAATACAAATCAACCTGTAGCATACCCAATTTTCACTTTTCGTTGGCTAACAATTCATGCGTTAGCTGTTCCAACAATTTTTTTCTTAGGTGCAATTACATCTATGCAATTTATTCAACGATAGGAGTTATACTATATGACAGGTCCAAATCCTAATAAACAACCTGTTGAATTAAACCGTGCTTCACTTTATTGGGGATTATTACTTATCTTTGTTTTAGCTGTATTGTTCTCTAGTTATTTCTTTAACTAAACTTTATTTTCTATTATAAATATTATAAATAATTTTCCTTAGGAGTAAATACTATGGCAGGTACAGGAAGAATACCTCTGTGGATGGTTGCAACAGTAGGCGGTTTAGGTGTCATTGGCGTTTTAAGCTTATTTATTTATGGCGCATATTCAGGTTTAGGTTCATCCCTATAAAAAAGTAAAAAAGAGGTTATTTTATTAACTTCTTTTTTACCTTTTTTCATTGAAAAAACTTAAATAAATTTCAAAATTAATTACTAAAAGATTTCATGATCACAAAAAATCAATTTGATACTTTCTGCGAAAAATTTTGCACTCAAATAACTTTATTACAATTATTAGATTATCCTTCATATATTAAATTATTGCAAAAATTACAAAGTGATGAAGAATTTCCTGATTTGTTAACTACTTTTAATTATCTAAGGTTTGAAAAATCAAAGGGAGAATTCTTTACTAAAATTTCTCCCCACAACCGTCTATCTTTAGCTTTAAAATCTGAGCAAAAAAGAAAAATTGAAAACATAAAATTTAGCTCCCTTTTGTTAACTGTTTATTCTGAACAACTTAATATTCAATATAAAAAAAGTAGATACCCTAGACGCTCAAACGCTAATCGGTATAGAATTTTTTATTACTCTAAAATGCGATATCAATCTTCAATTAAAAATCAAAACAGAATTATTGAACAGAATTTAAAAAAAGAAATAACTAAAATTTTATTTTTATTTTCAGATATTCTAAATTCCGTAAATGTAAAAAATAGGATTTTATTATTATTCTTTCAAACTGAATTATTTACAAACGTAATCCAACAAAATCATGATTTAAAAATTCAACATTACAATGAACAAAAGATTATTTTTGAATTATTTGCAAACCGAAATATGAATTCAACTTTTTATAGACTCTATTTTTATTGTTTAATAATACCTAATCGTAAACAATTATTACCTAATAATATCAATTATAACAATTATAACCAAATAGCTGATAATATTGTTAATAGTATTGAGGAAATACTTATTGATTTAGAACTTTATAGAAATTTATTTAAAAGTTGAAGAATTGTTTTGATTTACAACAATACATTCAGTTGTTAAAATCATACTTGCAATTGATGCTGCATTTTGAATTGCAGATCGAGTAACTTTTGCAGGATCAATTACTCCAAATTCATACATATTACCAAATTTGTCAGCTGCTGCATTATAGCCATAAGAAATATCCTTTCCTTGTATTTCTTCTAGAATTACCACGCCGTTTTTTCCAGAATTATATGCAATTCGTTTTAATGGTTCAATAATTGATTTAACAACTATTATACCACCAATAAGCTCATCTTCTAATAAATTTGTTTTTACCCATGTTTTTAATGACTCCGATAAATGGGCTAAAGCCGTTCCCCCGCCCGGTACAATACCCTCTTCTACCGCGGCACGGGTAGCATTAATAGCATCTTCTAATCTTAATTTCTTGTCTTTCATTTCTGTCTCGGTTACAGCACCAACTTTTATTACAGCTACACCCCCAGATAAACGAGCAACACGATTTTGTAATTTTTCTTTATCATATTGAACTTCTGCTCGGCTAATTTGTTTCCGTAACTGTTCACAACGTTGTTGTATTTGATGGGAGTTTCCTTCTGAAATAATTGTAGTTGCATCTTTATTAACAATTATTTTTCTTGCCTGACCTAAATTTTCTAATTCAAGTGTTTCAAATGTTTTACCAGCATCTTCTGTAATTAAATTACCATTGGTTAAAATAGCAATGTCTTCTAAAATTAGTTTTCTTTGTTCGCCAAAACCCGGGGCCCTAATTGCTACCACATTAACAATGCCACGTAATTTATTTAAAATTAAGGTAGCAAGTGCTTCTTTTTCAATATCCTGAGCAATTAATAATAATGGACGTTTTGTTCTAGCAACTTGTTCAAGAATAGGAATAAGTTCTTGTTGAACAAGTGTTATTTTTTTATCAGTAATTAAAATATAAGGATTTTCATAAACAGTCTCCATTCTTTCAAGGTCTGTCATAAAATAAGGAGAAATAAAACCTTTGTTTAATCTCATTCCTTCAGTTGTTTCTAAAATAGTTGATGTTGAATTACCCTCTTCTAATGAAATAACCCCATCTTTACCTACTTTTTCAAGAGCATTAGCAATCATTTGTCCCGGCTCAGAATCATTACCAGCCGATATTGTTGCAACTTGTTCAATTGCAGCGAGATCTTCTACCGGCTCAGCTAAATTAACAATTAATTCTACTAAATATTTAGTAGCCTTTTCAATTCCTCGTTTTAATAAAATTGGATTTGCTCCTGCAGCAACATTTCGCATACCCTGTTTAACAATTGAATATGCTAAAACAGTTGCAGTTGTTGTTCCATCGCCTGCTACATCATTTGTTTTTGCAGCAGCTTGGCGAATTAATAATACGCCAGTATTTTCAATGTTATCAACTAATTCAATTTGTTTTGCAATACTAACCCCATCATTTATAATTTCTGGAGATCCAAATTTATTTTCAATAACAACATTTCGACCTTTTGGGCCTAATGTTACTGCTACTGCTTCTGTTAATATACCCATACCCTTTTCTAATGCCCGTCTAGCGTCATCCTGATAAAGAATTTTTTTTGCCATAATTTTTTTAAAATAAAAATCTTTTAATTTAACTTGTTTAAATTAATATAACATAATTTGCTGATTTTTTGAATATTATTGAATTCAAAATTATATAAATTTTCAATAAACTACATGAATGAAAACCCTTCTGCTAATATAAGAAACCTATATAATAACAATAAATATATTAATTATTTGTTTATTAACAATAAATTAAAATAGAAACCAAAATATAACTAAAGTAAGATCTTTATTTATTGTAATAAATTCTTTAAATTAGGCCTAGTAGGATTCGAACCTACATTAGAAACTTAGAAGGTTCCTGTCCTAATCCCTTAGACGATAGGCCCTATTTTTGGATATAAATATTTATTTAAAAGCCATTGCATTTTTGGTACAGGATTCTAACCTGTTTGGGCGGTACAGGATTTGAACCTGTGACCCTCTGCTTGTAAGGCAGACGCTCTACCGCTGAGCTAACCGCCCAAAATAAGTTTTTTTTAATGTTATTAAATTAATTATTGTGTAAAACTAATTTAGAACTGGAGTGTTTAAAATTAACCGTAAGTAAGCTTATAATTTAGAAACGATTTGGACATTGATTTGCTCCGCATGCTACTATATATGAGCTTATCTATCACGTCATCATACGTTAAGTACTCATCGGATAACATCATGTTCCCCAAGAGTTCACAATTTGCCGCCCAAACAGGATCAGATATGATGTTCTTCTCCTTATCATACACGATGTGCTTATACATCATGTACCCATTCTTATCATACATGATTTTCCCATACTTATCACACAGGATATACCCATAATGAGTATGTTTAGAATAATATTTGGACATGTTTAGAATTAATATAAATTTTTTATTTATCTTAATTATACTTCAATATTAAAAAAAATTACAGTTTTTAATTAATTTTAAAAAAATTACTGTGCAAGCTGGTGAAGGGACTTGAACCCCCAACCTACTGATTACAAATCAGGTGCTCTACCAGTTGAGCTACACCAGCTTTGCACACATGTTATATTAACATAATTAAAAAAAAAAAGCAAAAAATTTTTCACTTTACTTATGATTAATCAAGTTAGAAGAATTTCTTTTTTAAAAGATTCAAAAATTTATAAAGCTACTAAACTAACAAGTTTAGAAATTATTGTGCATAATTTAGATGAAGAATTTCTTATTTTAAATCTTAATCTTAAAATTGTTTATAGAAATGACGATTTTAATTCTAACTTAAATAAAAATTTTGAAAATGTTTTTTTAAATTATTTCGAATATAATTCAGCAGCTTTAATTTTATTCAAAATTAAAAATTCTTTAAGAGAAATACAACAGTCGAGTTACGCTTCTAAAACTGCAATTATTTTTTATACGAATTATGAGAAAGCATATAAACAGATTCTTTTAATAATTTCGGTTTTGATAAAAGATGAAAGAATCTTAATAAAAATTAAAGATATTACTAAAAAAGTTTGTGCTACAAAAAGAAAAGCAAAACTTTTAAATAATATTTCACATGAATTACGAACACCTTTATTTAATATTCAATCATTTATTGAAACTCTAACTCGTTATATAAATAAATTAGAAAAGCAAAATATAAAAGAATTTCTCATGATAACAAAAAATGAAGTTTTACGATTAAATAAATTAGTTAATACAATTTTAGAAATTTCAAAAGTACAATCAAATAATTCAAAGCTATTTGATATAGTAGACATTATTAGAATAATTAATCAATTGCTAAAAATTTATAGTATTCGAGTAAAAAAAAAAAAAATTAAATTAAAAAGAAATATCAAACTAAAAACTCAATATATTTTAACAAAAAATCAACTTATTCTTCAAATTTTAGATAATCTATTAGCAAATGCTTTTAAATTTTCTTTATCAAATAGTCAAATTATTTTACGTGCATATACTATAAAGGGGATTAATAATATTGAGAAAACAAGGCTAGAAATTGGTGATCTTGGTATTGGTATTTCTAAAAAATACCAATTAACTATTTTTAAAAGATTTTTTCGGATTGAAGAAGAAATTAAAATCGTTTATGGTACTGGTTTAGGTTTGAATATTGTTAAAAAAATTCTTCAAAAATATAAAATTGATTTTTACTTAAGCACGTCAGCAAATGAGGGTACAATTTTTTTATTAGATTTTAAACCAGTAAAATAAAAAACTTTAATTAAAAAGTTTTTTGGCTACAATAATATTATAGTCTAACAAATTTTTTAATTTTTAAAAATATTTTACAATTTAGAAAAAACATATAAGTTTTATTGCCGTATTTAATATTGGTAATATTAAAGCCCCTACTTAAAGTTAAAAATTTAAGCAAAATATTAAATATATATATATTATTTAATAAAAGTAAAAATTTATCGGAGTTTTTTTTGGACTATGTTATGTTATTAAGACCATTATTTTAATTATTCAAAATTGAACGTATAATATAAAAACTTTAAATTCCAATTTTAAAAATTATTCAAATTCTATGTGTAAAACTAAATATTAAAATATTACCAAAAGTTGTTTATATTAGTGTTAATGTATCATCGACACCAACCTGTTTAAAACAAAAAAATTATTAGTACTAAAAATTAAATTTTAATTTTTACTCTGAAAAAGCAATAATAGAAAAATTATATTAACTTATAGACAGGTTATAAAATAAAATTTATTAAGTGTCAGTTACAATAAACTCTAACTTAAAAAGAAATATAAATAATAAAAACAAATTGGTATAAGTTAAAAAATTATTGTTAAAGATTTTCAATTAAAAAAACTGAAAGGAATCAAAATTGTATTTTTTTTATTAGATCGAATTCTTAGTTTGAGTTTTATGTAAGTACGTTTTTTAATAAATATACTTATCACTATTTTCTTTTAATAAACAAAAAAAATGAAATATACAGTAACAGTTTTAGTTCATAATCAAACAGGGGTTTTAACTCGAATTTCAAATTTATTCGCAAGGCGTGGATATAATATCGAAAGTTTAGCAGTTGGTCAATCTGAAATATTGAATGTATCTAGAATTACTTTGGTATTGCCAGGTACAAAACGAAGTGTTGCACAAGTTGTTAAACAGTTATTTAAACTTGTTGATGTGATTAAAGTTGAGAATATTGCTGACACAGCTTGTGTAGAAAGAGAATTAATGCTTATTAAGCTTAATTCAGAAGGAAATAATCGTGCTAAGATTTTAGAAATCGCAACTATTTTTCGTGCACATATAGTTGATTTTTCTCTTGAGTCTCTGACGCTTGAAGTTACTGGGGACCCAGGAAAAATTGTTGTGATTGAGCAAGCTCTACGAAGTTTTGGAGTAATAGAAATTGCACGGACTGGTAGAATTGTTTTAACTCGTGAATCAAATATAAATACTGAAAGGTTAAGACAAAGTGAGGAATCAACTGTTCATTTATAATTAAAAATTTAAAAAAGAACCCAATATCCTGGCTTTTCTTTAAATGATAAACATTCAATAATGTCCCATTCAATTTCTAATTCATTATTTGTAGAATATATATTTATTTTTGTAATGACTTGGGTTGGAACAAAATTTGGATATTGATTAATATGCTTTTCAATATGTTTTTTTTCAATAAAATGATATTGTTGACAAAAATCTATATATTCACAGTTTAAACAAATACACATTTTTAATTTTAAATAAAGGGTTTTAGTTTAATAGGGGCAGAGGGACTTGAACCCTCACGACCGATCAAGGTCAACGGATTTTAAGTCCGTTGTGTCTACCATTTCACCACACCCCCTACTTTATAAAATATATATAGCTAAAAACTTTAATAATTGCAAAAATTATTAGTAGGCGGCACCCAGATTTGAACTGGGGAATAAAAGATTTGCAATCTTCTGCCTTACCACTTGGCTATACCGCCTTTATTTTTAATTAAAAATATATTACTGTTTTTTAGGACTAAAAACAATAGTACGTAAAAATTTAGTATTAATAGAGAAAAACATTATACCGTCATTATTGTTTTATATAATAGATTTTATATAATAGATAAAAATTTTACAAAATTTGAAAAAAACTATCTCGAGAACTTTTGTCAAAAAAATTATTAAAAAGTACTATAAAATTTGTTAATTATTTTATAGTAATATTTGCAACGCTAGATTTAATGAGTGATGCTGTCTATAACTCTTATTAGACTACTGTAAACAAATTGGTATGCAAAATGCAACTTAAAAACATCAAATATCGAAGATGAAAAACTATAAATTGAAAACCAAATAAACGACAATTTGACCAAACTCATGGAGGAAGTAAACTTACACACCTAAACCCAAAGAAATAGTAGGTCTTTTTACGTATGTATTTTTTAATTGGGTATTATGTAATCCATAAGCATTCACAACAAAACAGCTTATTAATCCTCTAGAACTACAAAAAACTTTTCTGAAAAAAAATTATATTTTGATTTAGTACATACATCCAAATCCAAATTTACAAGCGAAAACAGGGTATCATAGTCTTTAACTATGCAAAGAAAAAAAATGAATATAGTGTAGTTTCCAATAATGAGAATACTGGGTACCTTTATACTTCTGAATTTACTAATTAAGATACAAATTATGTTGAGAAATATCTTTAAACCTAGGATAAATTAAAAATAGCTTTGAAAAATTTAAAACTTTTTTATGCAAAATTTTAGTTAACTTAACTAATTAATAATCTTGGGGTATATTGAAGTAAGTAACAGTAATAACGTTCTGTAACCTCGAAAATAAGGTTCGACTCCCCCTTTTTAAAAACTCTTAATTCAATAGAACAATGGTAAAAGAAATAAATAAAAATAAAATTTATGCAGAATATTTTGGTTCATTGGAAACCGAGTCATTAAAGATAGATTATTTACGGTTTAATTTGAAGTCATATTTGCATGACAGTGAAATACAAAACTTAGCAGTTTATTTTAGACGTTTAGGATTTAGTTCCTATAAAAAAGAGCGCGACAAGAACAAAGAACGTACTGCAATCTTTAACGATAAGTATTCCGAGGTTACCTTTATATTGTATACTACCTATCATGACGGAACTCACTTAGAATTCGCAGGAAAATCGGCAAATCAACTGTATTTCTATATCAAAAGCAACAAATTCAATTGGAACCAACTGGAAAAGTACGGGGCTTTCCTAAGACGTATAGACACCTGTTACGATCGTCCTCAGAAATCAACTGACAAAGTAACGAATGAGACATTCCTTGAAGCTACTATACGGCACTTGAAAACAAATTTTCCGAATAATAACCTTGAATATAAAAGGAATAGGAGCGGCGAACTAATAAAGGTGGGACACATAACTAATGATAAATATTACCGTGTGTACTTGAAAGGTCAGTGCTTACGATTTGAGTTTGAGCATAAACACCGAAAGACGTTAAACCTCTATGGCAATTTCTTAAAAACAAAACAATTTCGTCAGTTAGAGCAACGTATTTCTTATGAGTTTTTGAAGCAAACTCAGCACCTGTTCAGATATTCTCAGGAGACTGAAAAAGTGGAGTGGCTAGCACAACGTCTTCGCCCTTTCCAAACTATAATCGGCTTAGCTCCCGCAGCCACAACAATCAATATCCACTATATGGATCAGTGCCCAATGAAAAAGCTTCAAAAGCAAGACTTGATTAGGCTTTTTCAACTTTTAGCCTATCTGAAATCACTAGATAGCTATAAGATAGCAAACTTAAGGTCGAAGTTTAGGCAGTATCAATTCCCGGTAAGAGAATTTCTATATTTCGCTAATCCTACGACAGAAGTCAATCAGTATCAATTAGGCAAAACAATAGACTTTTTTAATTCTCTGGAGCACAATTTAGTCTTTAAATTTTTGGCAGATAAAGACTATCGAATGTTGGTAACAATTCCGGAGGCTTCTGCAACCAAGGTTCAAAATCAATGGATTGCAGAGGTTTGGGTAGCCAACGAAATATTTAACTATTTCGAACCATTTTTATTCACGGATTATTTCAAACAAAATAAAATGACAGTGGATGAATTCTCTGTATTATTCCACATCATACAGAGGTTCAGTGTTAACAACCTTAGGAAGGATTTTGATATTCTTAGATTCTACCCTTCTAAGCTAAACGGCACAAGAAAGAAAAAGATTAAAGATTTGTTTCTACGTTATATAAAAAAATTACAGCAAGAAGGCAAAATTCAAGAGCAAGTTCTCTTCCCTTTACAAAGCGAGTCTAATCCGAATCGGTTAATTAATATCTCTGACTTAAACGCACAACATTTAGTGGAACCCTTTGTTATTTTTGAAGTCCTGCAGGTTAGTTTTGTTGAATAATTATAGTCTTACTAGAATAATTTAGAAACGTATAAATGGAATTTTTAAATAAAAAGGAAATATCCTAAAGTAAAAAGTTATGTCTATTTAGAACAAGGAGTTTTTAACCGTCTATTTTAAATACTTTTGTGCTTACCCAGTAATAATAAGAAAAAAGTGAAAATTAGAACATTAAAAGTCACTTTTATAAGATTAAAATATTACATTTAATAAAAATTAAATAATTTAAATGTTCAAATGGAAAATAAAATTCAAAAAGAAAATAATAATTTAGCTTTGCAAAATTATGAAACTTTAAAAGGTAAACTTTCTAAGGTTTTAGAAAATCAAAGAATTAGCAAGAAAAAACAAGATCAAATATTAGAAACTACCCAAAAAGGGTTTATTGGACTAGCCTTACGAAATGAAGAGCTTTTAAAGTCAAACGACCAACTGAAGCAGCAATTAGATGAAGTTTTGAAGGAATTAAATGCAATCAAACAAGAACGCGAAGAAAAGGCAGCTCGGAAAGAAGCTTGGGCAAACCGGAAACGGTTACCAAAGCGTGATCCGATGACATGTAAGATTTACAGAGAATTAATGAAAGCTGCTGAAGGACCTACCTACATTAATTTAAGGACACGAATGGCTCTTTGTATTTTAGCAGTCACTGGGATCCGCATTAATGAATTATTGCCGTTAAAGGTCAGCCAGCTTGAAACACTCTTCAAAGAAAATTGGATTGCCATGGATCGATCCAAACGTGGGCATAGTAATCACAAAGCCTTTCTAACTAAGGAAGGGAAAAAAATTATTCATGACCGACAAAAAGATTTTCAACTTATTTTTTTAATGAAAGAACCAGATTGTTATTTTTTTACAGCTGAAACCAATCATTACAAATCATTAGATCGTGTAGTAATTACCCTAGATGTCAATAATGTAATGCGGGAGGTTTCCAATCAACTTCCTGACAAACCCAATATTACTAGTCACAGTTTTCGAATTGGTTATATTACCCAGTTATGGAAAGATTCCAAAGATATCGAATTTATCAAACAAACCATTGGTCATCGAAAATTAGATACTACTTCTGCTTACGTTAACAAATTATCTGATCAAGAACGACAGAAACCCCTAAAGCCTACTCATGCTAAACTCGTAGTTCTGATAGAAGGGAAAATATGTTCCGAAGCATTTCTTATATAGCTGAACCTGCTTTCTTATTTATATACACTGCTAAAAATAGAAAGAATTTTACTATTGGTGTGATTTTTAAAGAAGGTTTATATAAGGTATGATCTCTCTACTAAAATGATAAAAGCGTTACTACCTATACGCATAGCACTGGCACAGTTCCATTAACAATTGCAACTTCTTGAACGTCTCTTTTAAGGATCTCAGAGAGAATCTTACAATTAAAAATATTTGACCAAAAAGCCATAATTTTTCCTTCTATATATAATTAAAATTTTGAGGATTGGGGTTTAATCCAACCCTCGGATATTTATACAGCAAATTTGTCTCTAAGTTTCAACCTTTAAATATATTATAAAAGAATATAACTCTTCTGTTATAATAAATCTAGCAAACCATACTTTTTGTTAATTAGTATTTATTTTAAGGCAATACCGGCACCAGCATTTTCTAATAGCGTTTTAGCATCTTCAGCTGCTTCTTTTGCAATTCCTTCTTGAATTGTTTTTGGAGCGTTATCTACTAACTCTTTGGCTTCTTTTAAGCCTAGTCCCGTGATAGTTCTAACAACTTTTAAAATTGCAATCTTTTTATCAGCTGGTACATTTTCTAATACAACATCAAACTCAGTTTTTTCTTCAACTGCAGCACTAGTCTCAGTACCTGCAGCACCAGCTACCATCATCATACCACCACCAATAGATGTATCAACATTGAATGTTTCCTCAATTTTTTGAACAAGCTCTGATGCCTCTAAAAGAGTTAATGTTTTTAACTCTTCAATAATATTATCAACTTTAGACATAATTTTTTTATTTTTAAGATAGAGTGAATAGAATGAGCACTTTTACTTTAAATTAAACGAGTTTAAACCATAGATGTTAAATCAATTTGAATTGAAGGACCCATTGTATTACAAATATAAAAACTTTTAAAATATTTTCCTTTAACACCACTAGGTTTATTTTGTTCTACAGAATTATAAAAAGCTAATAAATTTTGTAATAACTGCTCATTTGTAAAGTTTGATTTTCCAAAATTTAAGTGAACAATACCTGTTCGATCAGCTTTATATTCAATTTTCCCCTTTTTAAATTGATTAATTGTTTCTGAAATATCATCGGTCACAGTTCCAGATTTTGGTGACGGCATTAGTCCTTTTGGACCTAATACACGACCTAATTTTGCTAGTTTTGGCATCATATCTGGACTTGCTATTAAGATATCAAAATCAATATCTCCTTTAGTAATCTTTTCAATCAAATCGTTTGAACCAACAATATCAGCTTGTTGTTTATATTCTGGCTTAATTTTTTCATCTGGTATTAACACCGCTAATCGAACAGTTTTTCCAGTTCCATTAGGTAAAACCAATGTTGTCCGTAATTGCTGATCTGCATATTTTGGATCAATATTTAAGGATATATGAGCTTCTGTTGATTCCACAAAACTTGCTGTTGCTGTTTCTTTTAATAATTTAATAGACTCATCAACTGAGTATAGCTTTTTTTCTACTAAATTATTTAATTTTTGTAATCTTTTTGATAATTTTTTCATAAAATTTTTTCTTGTATTATATGTAATTAGTTAATAGAAATTCCCATATTTTTTGCTGTGCCCTCAACAATTAGCATTGCACTATCAATTTTTGTTGTATTTAAATCAGGCAATTTAATTTTTGCAATTTCCTCTAATTGTGATTGAGTAATTGATCCAACTTTCTTACGGTTTGGTTCAGATGCACCTTTTGAGATATTGGCAGCTCGTGCTAATAAAACTGATGCAGGGGGGGTTTTTAAAATAAATGAATATGAGCGATCTTCAAAAACTGAAATTTCTACTGGAATAATTAATCCATTTTGTTCTGGATCAGAAGTCCTAGCATTATATTCTTTACAAAAACCTGCAATATTTACACCATGTTGACCTAAAGCAGGTCCTACAGGTGGTGCTGGAGTTGCTTTACCCGCAGGTAATGCAAGTTTAACAATAGCGGTAAGTTTTTTTGGCATTTTTTTTTACGTTCCTAAACTCTAAAATTCTAACTTCTTATCTATATACTCCACTATAAAAGAAATTACAAGAGATTATAAAAAAACACGTCCTGTAGGACTTGAACCCACGACATTTGGTTTTGGAGACCAACGTTCTACCAACTGAACTAAGGACGCTAATTAAACTATCTAAATAAATGATTATATTAAATTTACTTTTTTAAAGAATTAACAACCTAATTATGCTAATCTAAACAACTTTAAAGTAATTAAACAAGTTAAATTAATATTTTTAATTAAAAACCTTCCCTAAGAGAAAGAGGGATTCGAACCCTCGGTACAAAAAAATGTACAATAGATTAGCAATCTATCGCTTTCGACCACTCAGCCATTTCTCCAGTTTGGCTCTGGCGGGATTTGAACCTGCGACCTTGGGCTTATGAGTCCCCTGCTCTAACCACTGAGCTACAAAGCCGTAAAATTAATAATTAATATTCTTTATATTAGTATTTTCAAAAAAAAAAGTCAATACCAAACGGTATTGACTTTTTTTTGGCTTAATTTCTCAAACAACGCTTATTTAAACTGAACGAACATAAATATTAAAAAATTATATTTATTTCCGCTTTAATTGTAGTAATTTATTCTGGCCTTTTAATTTTTCTTGTTCAATTTTCCATTCTTCTGTAAAGATAATATCTGGATCATAATCAAATTGACCAAGCATTTGGGAGTTGCTTTTGCCGGGAGCAACCATAGGATAACAATTCTCTTCACGATTTACTCTGAAGTCAATAAGAACGGGACCTTTAAAATCAAAAGCTTCTTGAATTTTTTCAGTTAAATTATCACCTTTTTTTACCATTAAGCCTTTTATCCCATAAGACTCAGCTAATTTAACAAAATTCGGTTGACCTTCACTCATATTGGAATGACTATACCTTGAATCATAAAAAGATTCTTGCCATTGCCTTACCATACCTTGAAACTTATTATTAACAATAGCAATTTTAATTGGTAATTTATATTGAGCAATTGTACCTAATTCTTGCGGATTCATTTGAAAACTCGCATCTCCTGTAACGCAAACAACAGGTGTTTTAGGATAAGCGGTTTGTGCACCAAGTGCCGATGGAAGACCAAATCCCATTGTACCTAATCCTGCACTTGAGACCCATTTTTTACTACCACACTTTAAAAATTGAGCGGCCCACATTTGATGTTGCCCAACATCAGTAGTAAAAATTGTTTCCCGAGGTGCAACTTTTCCAATTTCATTAATAACTTGTTGAGGAGAATAAGCTTCTTCTGGAGCTGGAATTAGTAATGGATAGGCTTCTTGCCATGCATTGATACGGTGTCGCCATGGAAGCGTGCTTTTTTCTTCATATTGATCTATATTATTCGTATAAATTTCAATTAGTTCCTGCAAAATAATTTTTACATCTCCAATTAATGCAACTTGTGGAATACAGTTCTTTGCAATTTCTGCTGGATCAATATCTATATGAATAATTTTTGCACCAGCAGCAAATTCATCTAATTTTCCTGTTACCCTATCATCAAACCGAGCTCCAACTGCAATTAAAAGATCACACTCATTTACTGCAAAATTCGCAAAAGCAGTACCATGCATCCCTAACATTCCAAGATGTAAATAATGATTCTCATCAAAAGCACCTTTTCCTTTTAGAGTTGTTGTTATCGGAATTTGAAAACAACGAGCTAATCTAGTTATCTCATCTCTTGCGTCAGAAATAACCGCACCACCACCAACATATAACAGTGGTTGTGCTGAATGAGTTAAATAATAAATAGCTTGATGAATTCTAATAGTGTTTAAATGGTGTTTGTATTTATAGTCTTTAAGACGCAAGAAATTATGTGGTGCAATAGGACTATAACCTGGAATAATTTCTAGACCGACATCTTTTGGAATGTCGATAAGAACTGGACCTGGCCGACCAGTTTTAGCAATATAAATAGCTTCATTTAACATTTCGAGAATATCGCCGGCTTCCCCAAGAGTATAGGAGTGTTTTATAATTGGTAAAGTAATTCCAAAAATATCTACTTCTTGGAAGGCATCCGTACCTATAAACGTACGTCCAACTTGACCAGTAATAATAAGCATTGGAACAGAATCAATTTGTGCTGTTGCAATTCCAGTAACTAAATTTGTTGCTCCTGGACCCGAAGTCGCAAAACAAACACCAACTTGACCTGTTGTTCTAGCATATGCGTCAGCCGCATGTGCAGCTGCTTGTTCATGTCTTACTAAAATATGTCGAATTAAACCTTGCTTTTCCCAAGCATGCAATTCATCATAAATCGGTAAAATCGCTCCACCCGGATATCCAAAAATATGTTGAATTCCGTTTTTTACTAAACCATCTATCAAAGCAAAACTTCCACTTACTTGATGAAGCGTTACTCTTTCCATTTAATTAGTTAATTTTAGAATTAATTTTTTATAGTAATTTAAATATATTTTGTTAATAGCTTTCTTTATTTATACGTTTAAACTTAAAATTTCGAGAAATATAAAAATATTAATGTCTCTCAAAAGCATAGTTATTGAGTAGAATTTACATTAGAAATATTGTTTAAAGCCTTATTATTCAAAGCTATGTTTTGTTTTCTAAGTGGAATATTTGTCGAAGAATTATATTAAAAGAATCTGGCAATCTTAATTATTGTAATTCTAAACATCTAAGCAAATCTCATATAATCTTTGTTCAGTTATAATTTTTACCAGTTTTATAATTAAATAATATAAAGAAAAACTATTATTTAATTTATATTTACCACGCCCGAATAATATTAATATTCCATTTACCTTAAACGTTGAATAATACAAAAATTTTTTAAATTGAACTTCAATTTCATATTTTTTTATCTTTTTAGTTATAAAATTAAGAAGTATAAAAGGGGAGGTTAAGAAAACAACTCTTCTGATATTTAAACTTTATCAACTCAACACTTTTGTTTACTTTTAATTAAAATTACTTCAGAAATTGTTACTAAACTTAAGTGTTCTTTATCACTAAAACATTTAATTAATCAATTAGTCGTAAGTTCATATAATAATTACTATCAATTTTTTTAATTACTAGATAGTTATTGGATTTTTTTGATGTTTTTTAAATCCCTTAATTTGAGAGGAAAATTGTCAGCAAATCTAAAAGCCCTTGTTTTACAATTTAAGTTTTGAGCGTAACTTAAAAATTGTAACAACATAAAGAAATTTTTTCGCTCACTCTCCTACCCTCCTCACTAAAAAAATTTTTCCAAACAATTTAATATAATAAAATTGTACTAATTTCGAAAAAGTCTAGCATTTAGTTCAGAAAACATAACTTCCTTAGATTAATTACCAACATCAATAAGAATTATCTACAATAAAACAAATTTTATCTCTATATTTTTAACTCCAAAAAATGGATACTTTAATTAATTTCACTAGTTTCTTTGACTCTCCAAAATAATTAAACCCAAGTTTGAATGAATATAAAGTCTAACTTGTTTTCTCTTCAATCTTTTAGTATTAAAATTTGAATAGTGTTTAGTTTATAACAAAAATTTGACATATAAATATAGTTATGAATTTCAAAAACAAATTTTTTTTATTAAAATAAATTTTTACGGGGGTTAAATAATTAAGATCCCAAACATAAAAATTTAAAACAAAGGGGTATAATCAAAATCTGGATTCTTCCTAAAATAAAATAAATTTTAGGTTAATGATAGCAGATACTTTTTTTTTATTAAAGTTTTTGTTTTAGACATTTCAAAAACTTTTTTTACAATACTATAATTTCGTTAAATTCTAATTTTTTTATCCAAAAATTTTAAATATTGTTAAAAAATGTAGATAAAAAAATTAGAATTTTGCGCTAATTTTATAAACCTAGTTGGTTACCACGCTTATATTGTAAGTATGCAGCAACAAATAATCCAGTTAATGTAACAGGAATCATACCTAAAACAATTCCAAAAAGAAGTGGTTCAATCATATTTTTGAATAATAATTAAATTTAAAATAAATTTTTTAAAAAAGTTTATTGATGTTTAATACATCATTAATTTGTTACTTAAAACCAACTGATGCTTGCCAAACAAAAGCTAATAATAAAAATAACACGGGAATAACAGGCAATACGTCAACAATTGGACTAAAAATAGTATATGCCTCGGGTAATTTTGCTAAAAGAATTCCTTCCATTGGTATTGAAAACCTTTCTTAGTTAGATATTTATTTTAAAAATTTTATATTTATTAAAAATTTAAACGTTGATTATTGAGTTAACTGTTCTAACAAAATAATTTTTTAAAAATTAAATTTTTATAGCTTCAGGCGATTAGAGTAACTTTGCTTAAATAAAAATTTTTCCTTTTTACAAATCTCACTTAATTGTTTAAGTATTTAAAAACTTTTTTTAAACATTTTTTTTAACTAAAAAAATAGTAAATTTAACTTATATTTTTAAAAACTAAAAAAATTATAATAGAATTGTTGTGGAAACAAAGATTAATAATAACAATTCAAAAATCAAAACGTTAAAACTTAACAATAATAAGATTTTTTAACCCAATATTTGTTAATTGAAAATATTTTATTATTTTGAAAGTCAAATTTTATTTATTTATAGTATACTATTAGTTAAAGAAAAAAACAACAATATGTTATTAATTTATTTAGTAATAAAGTAGCAAGATCTTTATGAAACCGTTATTTTCTTGTTTTCATAATTAAGAATATTTTTGAAATTATTAATTATATATTTATAGTTATACAAGAATGCATATTGTTTAGATTTCTCTCATACTGAATTATATACCATAAACATCAAATTTTTGTCTCTCAGGAGAACAATCTATGTCACTTCTTATACAAATTTTAGTTTCATTATTAGTTTTATTATCATTTGTTTTAATTATTTTTGTACCCGTAGCACTAGCAACACCCGGAGAATGGGAAACATCAAAAACTAAAGTTTATAATTTAGCAACATTTTGGGGAACATTAGTTATTTTAACTGCTTTTGCTCAAGGATTTGCATAAATTTATTATTTATTAATTAAAAACTAGAACTAAATAATTAAATATAATTATTTAGTTCCCTAAAAACTTGACTTTGTTAATATTTTCAAGTATAATTTTAGCTAAAGATTATAAGATATCTTTAATATGCGGGTATAGCTCAGTGGTAGAGCGTGACCTTGCCAAGGTCGATGTCGCGTGTTCGAATCACGTTACCCGCTTCAAAATTAAAAAAGCTTTGTTTTTATTTATAATGTTACTCTTATTATAATGTTCTTGAAAATTTTGCATAAATTTATTATTTATTAATTAAAAACTAGAACTAAATAATTAAATATAATTATTTAGTTCCCTAAAAACTTGACTTTGTTAATATTTTCAAGTATTATTTTTAATAAATCTATATATATATATAGGAAATAAAAAGAATGGCTATAAGAGAGAGAATTAAAAGAAGAATAAAAAAATTTAGTTCAACTGCACTTCATGTAATTCCAAACGGTGAGGCTGTTCGAGAAACTATTCTAAATGAAGGCATGAAGGCAACAGAAGCTCAGGCTTTCTTTTGGGGTAATGTAACTGCGACCATTCAAGACACTGGTAAAGGAAGTTTGGCAGTCCACAGTGGTCAACGTTTTGCTAGAAGTGGTTTTAAGTCTGCAATGGATTTTAGGCGAGGTGATCCCGTTTGTGGTTCATTATGTGCAGTTTCAAGTTTATGTGAAGTCGTTTCGGGTATCGTCGTTTGGGTTCCGTTTCCTGGGAAAATTTGTACGTTATCAGGATTAAAAGCAGTATCAATTGGCTGCGAAACAATTCGTGACATGTGTGCTGCAGACCCTAGTAACCCGCTCTGTAAATAAATATAATTTGATTTGAAGTAAAAGAGAGAGTGGGATTCGAACCCACGGAATCTATGAAATTCATCTGATTTCAAATCAGAAACAATCGACCAACTCTGCCATCTCTCCTTTATTAACCTATATACTTATAAATAAATTAAAAGTCAAGTTTTTATTAAAGAAATATTTTTTGTAATTTTAAAGTACATTTTTAAAAATACAAAAACTGGGGTGGTAGGGTTCGAACCTACGAATGGCGGAGTCAAAGTCCGCTGCCTTACCGCTTGGCTACACCCCAGGAAGTAATTGAAAGTTTATACTCAAATAATTGTAATTGTTTTGATTTCACTGTTAAAGTTATAATCACCTTGCAAATACTAAATTTTTTATTTTTAAAATATTCATTCTTGATATAAAAAATATATTAAAATGAAACTATTTAAACGTATAACTTTTAATTGAAGATATTTCTTCAGTGCTGCTAAAATTGCAACTATCCAAGTTCGAATGATATCTAGTAATATTATAAATAACCTTGGTGAAATATTTTTAGTAATTTATTTAATTTAAGGATTTTGTAAAATATTTATTTACTCTGTTTTTATTAAAAAAGAATAACTAGAAAAAATAGTAAAAAAGTTTTTGGAATATGTTATATATATATAAATTAATTTTATTCTTTTTGTCAACCGTTACGTAAAAAAAACTACTTTAATATTAAATATTTAATATTAAAGTAGTTTTTTTATTTTTAATACATTATTTCTATTAATATTTAACTTATTAGGATTTAAATCTAGAAAACTTTGGAAATTCTCAACTAAAACTATATTTTATTATAATTTCAAGATTTGTATATTAGAAAAAAATAATTAAAAAAAGACAACTCAAATAAAATATTATGGATATTTTGAGTTTCGAGAAAATATTTTAAGTTAGAAATAAATTCCTAGAAATATATTTAAATAAAAATGCTCAAAAACATGTCAGTGTTATAGTATATTAGTAAATAATTTTCTAAAAAAAAATGAAAGCGAAAATTCAATTTATTAAAGGAATTGATGAAGAGGTCATCCCAAATATAAAGTTAACTCGTTCACGTGATGGAAGTACAGGAACTGCAACATTTTTATTTACTCAGCCGATGATTTTAGATAAAACTATGTCCGAACAAGGCGAAATTACAGGAATGTATTTAATTGATGAAGAGGGAGAACAAGTAACGCGAGAAGTCAATGCTCGTTTTAGAAACGGAAATCCTGAAACAATAGAAGCAATTTTTATTATGAAAAATCGTGAGTCATGGGATAGATTTATGCGATTTATGGAGAGGTATAGTTTATCAAATGAATTAACGTTTACAAAAGCACGTTCTTCTAAAACTTAATTTATCGTAAATAAATCTTTATTCAAACCTTAAATTATTTTTAATTAATTATAATCATAAATATTTCAGTTAAATTTACCCAAAAATTTTCTTTTTTTTTAATATATTTTTATTTTAAAATTATTAAAAACCAAAAAATTTGCTAAATACAAAAATTTACTAAAAACTTTAAAAAAGGAATTAAATTATTAAATGTCTATAAATTTTACTTCAAATTTTGAAAATAGTTTTTTTGAGTTATTATTCAAAAAATATAATTATCAATTTTCAAAAGGAGATATAATTGCTGGTAAAGTAATTAGCTTTGAAAAATTTGGAACATTAATTGATATTGGGGCAAAAGTCTTGGCATACTTACCCTCATCCGAAATTTCTTCATTTCAAGCTTTTTTAACTAAACAGCTACTTAATAGAGGTGAACTTCTTGAATTTGTTTTAACCGATTATCGTCCTAATAAAAAAACCTTAATTATTTCATTAAAACAATTAAAATCGATCATAACTTGGCAACGATTAAAAGAATTAATTCGAGAAGATTTAATTTTATCGGGCCAAGTAAAAAAATCAACAAAACAAGGTAAACTTATTATTCTAAATGGATTAAAAGGATTTGTTTTGAATTCTCATTTACCAAAGTATTATAGAAGAAAACAATTAACAAAACTCCATTTGCCTTTAAAATTTCTCGAATTAAGCGAAGGAAAAAATAAGATATTACTTAGCTGTAAATTAGCGCATTTCAAAAATCAAACCAATTTTTTAAAACCTCAACAGGTTATAATGGGTTGCATTACGGATATTAAATCATATGGTTTATTTGTAAATATTTATGGCTTAAAAGGTCTGTTACACATTTCTGAAATTTCTTCACAGCGAATTGATAATTTATCAAAGCGATTTCAAAAAGGCCAATTAATTCAAGTAACGGTTCTCTATATTAATTTAAATCGTGGTAGAATTTCGTTAACAGCGAAACCTTTTGAATTACAAAAACAAATTTAACCACCACCTACAATTGTTACAATTTCAATTTGAGAATTGTTTTTTAGCCATAACGTTTTAGAGGACGATTCAGTAATAATCGTATTATTATATTCAATTGCAATTAAAGAAAATTGATACCCTAGAAAAACTATAAAGTGATACAAACTAATTTTTTTAAAACTTTTTATTGAATAGGTTTCTCCATTTAAAGTTACCGTAATTGTTTTAGATAAAAGTTTTTTTGCTATCATAAAATTAAATTAAGTTAAATTGTAAAAAATAATAGAATGTCTAAAAATTAAAAAAAAATTACTAGACATTCTATGCCTTACTTGTATATAATAAACTTGAATATTAAAAATTTTTTTGGCGAGCGTAGCCAAGTGGTTAAGGCAGTGGGTTGTGGTTCCACCATTCGCGGGTTCAACTCCCGTCGTTCGCCCACCTTGAACAAATTAATTAATTAATAAAATATTGTACATAACATATAATTATAATATTATAGATTTAACGGAGTTGTTAAGATATGTCGCGTTATCGTGGACCACGTGTAAAGATTTTACGTAGATTAGGACCATTGTCTGGTTTGACACAGAATGGAGAAAGTATTCGAAAACGTTCTCCTGGTCAACATGGAAAAATAATTGGGAAGCAAAAAATTGGTCCTTATAATTTACGCTTGCTAGAAAAACAAAAATTAAAATACAATTATGGTGTTACTGAGAAACAATTATTAAATTATGTAAAAAAAGCCCGTAGAATTAAAGGGGCAACCGGTTTGCAACTTTTACAAATGTTAGAGATGCGTTTAGATACAGTTGCTTTTAGACTAGGATGGGGAAATTCGATACCAGCTTCTCGTCAATTAGTTAATCATGGCCATATTTTAGTAAATGACCGAAAAGTTAATATACCTAGTTTTATTTGTAAGCCTGGAGATAAATTAACTTTAAAAGAAAAAATTGCAACTAATAAACAAATTATTTCAGCAAATTCAACGTATCCAAAATTCTTAGAATTAGATAAATCAAAGATTAATGGAATAGTTAAAGAAATTGTTAGTCGTGAAGATTTTACAATTTCAGTTGATGAATTATTAATTGTAGAATATTACTCTCGAAAATAAAGTTTAGAATTAACTAAGAATAAGAATAAGACTAACACATACAAGTAAACAGCTTTAAAAATTTTATTATTCATAAAATTTTTAAAGCTGTTTACTTGTATGTGTTAGTCAATTGCTACTAAAGTGAAGTTTAAATCTTTTTCAAAACTGTTAATATCAAAATAATCAACTTGTTCTAAACAATCTTTCCAAATAGAAATAATTCGTGTGTAGCCATTTAAAATTGTTACACGTTCTCTTTCTGATAACCAAGGTTTTAGTTCTAGCTCATGTTTTAGTAATTTCCAACCGTCCACACGAGGCCAAAAGTAAAAAGAAGTAATTGGAACTCTATAACTATTTTTTAATTTTTTATCAACAGAAATACCGATACAGTATTTTAACCAAACAACTTTAAAATAAAATTTAGACACTATAAACCCTCATTAAAAAATTTTTAATTTTATTAACTTTTTGTTTCCAACATTTTAGCTTTTACTAATAAATTAAACACAGTTTTAGTTGGTTTTGCTCCATTTTTTAAACTAGTTAAAATCTCATCTGTATTTAATTTAATTTGATTATTAATTGGATTATAAAAACCAACTTCTCTAATTGGTTTTCCATCTCGACGAGAACAACTTTCCATTAAAACGACACGGTATGATGGAAGTTTTTTTCGCCCAAATTTCTTTAATCTTAATTTTAACATAAATTCTTTTCTGATTTTTTAGTTTTATTTGATTGAATTTTATTTATAATTTATTAAAAAGTTAAATTATATTAAAGAATATAATTTAACTTTTTAATAATTGTGTTATACTATGTCTTAGTATACATTATAAATCATAAGCTATTGACATTAGAGTGAAAGTTACAAGTTCGAAGAAGTTTAAAACAATTGCAACGAAAAAATGTGTAAAATCAACAAAAGGAACACGAACTTGCCCGTAACGTGTTATTGGTTGTAGTATCCAGTCTAGCACAAAACTACACCAGCCCATAATCCCTGTATGGGGATTAACCTGCGGTATTGCAGCGAACATTGACCTGAAAGTCCAAACAAGTTGATAAATTTTAACTATTTTATGAAGTGCGTAAGTATAGCGCTGACCATCTGGTGTTTGAAGGGTATTATGCACCACCAGATTCCAAAATCCTGGCCAGTATGTATTGTAAAAATTTATTATATTTGTTATTCCATACCGATTTTTAAGAATTTCAAATCCGCTCGATGATCCATCTGAAGCCGTTTGTGATAAAAAGTTTACCAGCTTATATGAAACTGCTTCTCGAAATAAATCAACATAATATGTTGTTAAATATATAAATTCTGCAACACTGTACATCTTAAATCCTCCTTTTGTTTGAAAAATTATACAGTTATAGTTAACTATAGCTCAATCTTAGAAAAAAAGCAAGTTATAATCTTTTTTTTTAGATTACTAACACTATAAAGAACTACTACCATAAGTATAACACAAAACTGAAATTTTAGCAACAAAAAAAAAGCTAAATTATTTTTACTTTTAGTTTTTTAATTTGTGTAAGTATTTTTGCAATCTGTGGAGCAGTATTTTTTTTTACTGTATAAATCGGAATTTTTTTACTTTTTGCCATAGTAAGCAGTTTTTGATTTTCATTTATATATGATTTTAAAGCTAAAATTGCTGTTGCTTTATTAATATCTTTTGTAAAAAATAGACTAAAACCAAATGATTCAGATATTTGTTGAACTTTATTAATAGAAATTGAATAAGAATAAATACTTACTTGCTGAGAATTTTTTAGTAGAGTAGTAGTCTCATCTTGATCAGAATTTAATATAAGCTTAGATTTTGTTGTTCGATTTTCTAAACTGTATCGACTATTTTTATTTTGATAAATACTTATTTTTGAATTTTTTGTTATTTTTCGAGATTGTAAATAAGGAAATTGTTTTTGTAATAATCGATCAACAGATTGAGTTATATTTTCATGAACAAACCAGTTCATTTTTTGATTAATTTCGATTGCAATTTGAAAAGAGGGTGGAGCTTTTCGTTCTAAAACATTTTTTTGTGTTCCTCTTTTTTTTGCTTCTTCATCACCTAAAATAACATTTTGTACACCTCCAACAATATCCATTAAAATCGGGTTTTTTATTAAATTTTCTAAATTATTACCGTGAACTGTCCCAATAACCTGAACACCCCGCTCAGCAATTGTTCGAACTGCTAAAACTTCTAAATCTGTTCCAATTTCATCCACAATAATTACCTCAGGCATATGATTTTCGACAGCCTCAACCATAACATTATGTTGTAACTCAGATTTACTAACTTGCATTCTTCTTGCTCGCCCAATACCCGAGTGAGGAATATCACTATTACCCCCAATTTCATTTGATGTATCAACAATAACTACTCTTTTTCGTAATTCATCTGACAATATTCGTGCAATTTCTCTAATTGTTGTTGTTTTCCCAACCCCAGGTTTTCCTAAAATCAAAATAGATTGATTTGAACTTAAAAGATCTCTAACAATACTTACTGTTCCAAACAATGAACGTCCTACTCGACATGTTAGACCAATTATTACTCCTTTACGATTTCTAAGACAACTAATTCTATGAAGAGTTCTTTCAATCCCTGCCCGATTATCGTCATTAAAATTACTAACTTGTTTTGTACAAAAGTCTAAGTCTTGCCAAGAAACAATTCGATTTGATAAATAACTGGTACCATCAAAAAATCTACCCTCAGGTTTTTTGCCTAAATCTAATACTACTTCAATAAGATTTAATCGATTAGAGTGGTATTGAATAGCAATACGTAAGTAATTTGGAAAAACTTGGAATAACTTTGTTAAATCTTCATCAACAAACATTTTTATTATTTTTATTATATTTTTTTGTTAGTATAATTGATTTACGATTAAAATTAAAATTAAAATGTATTTTAAATACCCCTTTTTTGCTTTATAATAAAACAAAAATATTAATTATAATAATACTCGAAAACTTATTTTTGAAATATTAAAATTCGTTTAATATAAGTGTTTCTTAACATTTTATCTCTAAAAAGGGAAATTAAATGGTTACAAGCTCAACAGAGCAAAAAAAAGTTCGTGTTATTGTAGACAAGAATGTAGTTGAAACATCGTTTGAAAAATGGGCAAAACCAGGTCATTTTTCGAGAACTTTAGCAAAAGGGCCTAAAACAACTACATGGATCTGGAATTTACATGCAGATGCTCATGACTTTGACGGGAATTCTAATTCACTAGAAGATGTTTCACGAAAAATTTTTAGTGCACATTTTGGTCAATTAGCAATTATCTTTTTATGGATCAGTGGTATGCATTTCCATGGTGCATACTTCTCAAATTATTTAGCATGGTTAAATAATCCTACTGGAATTAAACCTAGTGCACAAGTTGTTTGGCCACTTGTTGGACAAGAGATTTTAAATGCAGATGTAGGAGGAAATTTCCAAGGGGTTCAAATTACATCAGGATTCTTTCAAATTTGGCGAGCAGAGGGTATTACAAGTGAAGTAGAACTTTATTGGACTGCTATTGGTGGTTTAGTGATGTCAAGTTTAATGTTGTTTGCTGGTTGGTTCCATTATCATAAAGCAGCACCAAAGCTAGAGTGGTTCCAAAATGCAGAGTCAATGTTAAATCATCATCTTTCAGGATTATTAGGCCTAGGTTGTTTATCTTGGTCAGGGCATCAAATTCACATTGCTTTACCAATTAACAAGTTATTAGATGCTGGTGTTGCACCCCAAGAAATTCCATTACCACATGAATTTTTAGTAAATCGTGAACTAATTGGACAACTTTATCCTAGTTTTAATAAAGGTTTACAACCATTTTTCAGCGGTAATTGGGGTGAATATTCAGATTTTTTAACTTTTAAAGGTGGTTTAAATCCGATTACGGGTGGTTTATGGTTAAGTGATGTTGCTCACCACCATTTAGCTTTAGCTGTTTTATTTATTATTGCTGGTCACATGTACAAAACAAATTTTGGTATTGGCCATAGCATGAAAGATATTTTAGAAGCACATAAAGGCCCTTTTACTGGTGAAGGACATAAAGGTTTATATGAAGTTTTAACAACTTCATGGCACGCTCAATTAGCTATTAATCTAGCGATGATGGGTTCTTTAAGTATTATTGTTGCACATCATATGTATGCAATGCCACCATATCCTTATATTGCAACTGATTATCCAACTCAACTTTCATTATTTACACACCATATGTGGATTGGGGGTTTCTGTGTAACAGGTGCTGCTGCTCATGCTGCAATTTTTATGGTTCGTGATTATAATGCTGCAAATAATTACAATAATTTATTAGATCGTGTTATTCGTCATCGTGACGCAATCATTTCTCATTTAAACTGGGTTTGTATTTTTTTAGGTTTCCATAGCTTTGGCCTTTATATTCATAATGATACAATGCGTGCATTAGGGCGTTCTCAAGATATGTTCTCTGATAAGGCAATTCAATTAAAACCAATTTTTGCACAATGGGTACAAAGTTTACATACTTTGGCTCCTGGACAAGGAACAGCCCCAAATGCGTTATCAACGACAAGTTATGCGTTTGGTGGTGACGTTGTTGCAGTTGGCTCAAAAATTGCAATGATGCCAATTAATCTAGGTACTGCAGATTTTATGGTTCATCATATTCATGCATTTACAATTCATGTAACTGTGTTAATTTTATTAAAAGGTGTACTTTATGCACGTAGTTCAAAATTAATTCCTGATAAAGCTAATTTAGGTTTCCGATTCCCATGTGACGGTCCAGGACGTGGTGGTACATGTCAAGTTTCCGCATGGGATCACGTTTTTTTAGGTTTATTCTGGATGTATAACTCAATTTCTGTTGTAATTTTCCATTTTAGCTGGAAAATGCAGTCTGACGTTTGGGGTTCAATAAGTCCAACAGGAGCAGTTTCACACATTACTGGTGGTAATTTTGCTCAAAGTTCAATTACTATTAACGGTTGGTTAAGAGATTTCTTATGGTCACAAGCTTCGCAAGTTATTCAATCATACGGTTCAGCATTATCAGCGTATGGTTTAATTTTCCTTGGAGCACACTTTATTTGGGCATTTAGTTTAATGTTTTTATTTAGTGGGCGTGGTTATTGGCAAGAACTTATTGAGTCTGTTGTTTGGGCACACAATAAATTAAAAGTAGCACCAACAATTCAACCTCGAGCTTTAAGTATTACTCAAGGACGTGCTGTAGGTTTAGCACATTACCTACTAGGTGGAATTGGTACAACGTGGTCGTTCTTCTTAGCACGAATTATTTCTGTTGGATAAGTTTATTTAAAGAGGAAAACAATATGGCGACAAAATTTCCAAAATTTAGCCAAGCTCTTGCGCAAGATCCTGCGACAAGACGAATTTGGTATGGAATAGCAACAGCCCATGATTTTGAAAGTCATGATGGCATGACAGAAGAAAAATTATATCAAAAAATCTTTGCTTCACACTTTGGTCACTTAGCAATTATTTTTCTTTGGACAGCAGGAAACTTGTTTCATGTTGCATGGCAAGGTAATTTTGAACAATGGGTATTAAATCCATTAAAAGTAAAACCAATTGCACATCAAATTTGGGATCCCCATTTTGGTCAATCAGCAATTAAAGCATTCACTAAAGGGGGGGCTTTCTACCCAGTGGATATTTCATATTCAGGTGTGTATCATTGGTGGTATACAATTGGTATGCGCACAAATAATGATTTATACACAGGTTCACTAGGGTTAATTGGTTTCTCTGCTCTACTACTTTTTGCTGGCTGGTTACATTTACAGCCTAAATTTTCACCAAGCTTAGCTTGGTTTAAAAATAATGAGTCGCGTTTAAATCATCATTTATCTGGTTTATTTGGTGTAAGTTCTTTAGCCTGGACAGGACACTTAGTTCATGTTGCAATTCCAGAATCACGTGGAATTCATGTTGGTTGGGATAACTTTACAACAACACTACCACATCCTGATGGATTAGCTCCATTCTTTAGTGGAAATTGGAGTGTTTATTCGCAAAATCCTGATACAGCGCAACATACTTTTGGAACAAGTGTTGGTGCTGGAAATGCAATTTTAACATTTGTTGGCGGCTTCCACCCACAAACACAATCACTTTGGTTAACAGATATTGCTCACCATCATTTAGCAATTGCGGTTTTATTCATCGTTGCCGGTCATATGTATCGAACAAACTTTGGTATTGGTCATAACATGAAAGAAATTTTAGATGCACATCGTCCTCCAGGTGGTCGATTAGGAAGTGGTCATAAAGGTCTTTTTGAAACGGTAACTGAATCATTACATATGCAATTAGGCTTAGCATTAGCATGTTTAGGTGTTGCAACATCATTAACGGCTCAACATATGTACGCTTTGCCAGCATACGCTTTTATTTCTAAAGATTTTACAACGCAAGCAGCTTTATATACACATCATCAATATATTGCAGGTTTTTTAATGATGGGAGCTTTTGCTCATGGAGCAATTTTCTTTGTCCGTGATTACGATCCAGAAGTAAATAAAGACAATGTTTTAGCAAGAATGTTAGAACATAAAGAAGCAATTATTTCGCATTTAAGTTGGGTAAGTTTATTCTTAGGTTTCCATACTCTAGGTTTATATATTCATAATGACGTTGTAGTTGCTTTTGGTCAACCTGAAAAACAAATTTTAGTTGAACCAATTTTTGCTCAATGGATTCAGGCTGCTTCAGGAAAAGCTCTATATGGTTTTGATGTTTTACTATCTTCAACTGATAGCCCTGCAAGTGTTGCGTCAAGTCAAATTTGGCTTCCAAGTTGGTTAGAAGCAATTAATAGTGGTAAAAATTCACTATTTTTAGCTATTGGTCCTGGTGATTTTTTAGTTCATCATGCAATTGCATTAGGATTACATACAACAACATTAATTTTAGTAAAAGGTGCATTAGATGCACGTGGTTCAAAATTAATGCCAGATAAAAAAGATTTTGGTTATAGTTTCCCATGTGACGGTCCAGGACGTGGTGGTACTTGTGATATTTCTGCTTGGGATGCATTCTATCTTGCAATGTTCTGGATGTTAAATACAATTGGTTGGGTTACGTTTTATTGGCATTGGAAACATGTTACAATTTGGCAAGGAAACGCTGCTCAATTCAATGAATCATCAAATTACATCATGGGTTGGCTTCGCGATTATTTATGGTTAAACTCGTCACCATTAATTAATGGTTATAATCCTTATGGAATGAATAGTCTTTCAGTTTGGGCATGGATGTTCTTATTTGGCCATTTAATTTGGGCGACTGGTTTCATGTTTTTAATTTCTTGGCGTGGTTATTGGCAAGAGTTAATTGAAACATTAGTTTGGGCACATGAAAGAACACCGTTAGCGAATCTTGTTCGTTGGCGTGATAAACCAGTTGCATTATCAATTGTACAAGCACGTTTAGTTGGTTTAGCACACTTTGCTGTTGGTTATATCTTGACATATGCAGCATTTGTTATTGCTTCAACAACTGGTAAGTTTGGTTAAAAAATAAAAACTCATAGACTTTTTTGTCTATGAGTTTTTATTTTTAATTTGTATAATATTTAAATAGTGTTTAACTAAAAACAACCAATATAATTATTTTTGTGCGTAAATAGTTTTGGAGTTGATCAAACTTAGATGACTGAAAGATAAGAATTGAAGTAGTCGAAAAATATATTTTTTGTTCTCAAGACTGCTTATTTCCAAATAACTAGTGATTAAAAAATCAAAAAGTTTATTAGTTTCTCTAAAATAATTAATGAGCTAATTGGTAGATAAAGATCATTAATAATTAATACTTTTTTAGAACATCGATAAAGTTTAATTTATTCTCAAAATCTTAAAAAAAAATAACTCCAGTTTTATTAAAAATATTTTTTTGAATAGTTATTAAAATAGTGTTATTTGAAAGCTTCCAATAAAATTACAGTTGCAGCATTAAAAATAATAAACTTTGACAACCCATTTCGATCTTTATTTAGAACTTCGGTTATTCGAGTTCCATATAAAAACAGAATTTTATTAAATTTTGCTTTAAAACACGTTTAAATAAAAGTTAGAAATAAATAGAAAAATAAATAGAAATTCAGACTTTATATAATTTCATCTTCAATTCCTATTTATTTTTAATTTTCATGTCATTATTTTACCAACTAGATTTTTTAACGCCTGGCAACAAACCTTGATGGCCCATTTCTCTTAACATGTTACGTGATAAACCAAAGTCTCTATAAAATCCACGTGGACGACCTGTTCTCCAACATCGATTTCTTAAGCGATTCTGGGCTGCGTTACGAGGTATCTTTTGAATTTTTCCATGCACTATTAACTTTTTGTCAAAATCTTCAGTTGTATAAAATTCTTTAAATAACTGCTCTTTCTTTTTTTTATATTTTTTTACTAGTTTTTGGCGTTTTAGTTCACGCTCTAACATACATTTTTTTGCCATGATTATACTGAAATCTTTTTAATTTATTTTGCAAATTAATGGAAAGACTATCTCATTAATTTCATTAACGTAATCTCCAATTATTATATAATTATTGTTAATATTATGTCAAGATTTAACTATATAATTACTGTTTAACTTATCTGTTTCGTTATTTTCTTACAATGGTTTTTTTTAATCTAACCTCAGTTCATAAATTATAAAAGAAAGAGTCAATCATCCTTCATTGACTCTTTCTTTTTTATAGCTTACGAATCAAATGTTCCTTTACCCGAAAATTTAACTGATACTGGATTTGGGTTTTTGCCAATTGAAAAATTGCGACTACCAACTGCTAAGCGACCTGGATTAACCTTTTCTGGAAAAACTCCATCTTTAGGGTGTAAGTATTGAATTTCTCCATTTGGAAATAAACGATAAATTTTATAATCATTTATTTTGAATGAGCGAAGTTGTGTTCCTAACGCTAAACATTGTTCTTTACGTGCTAAATAAAGAAGATTTTCTCCTTGAAGCATTATTGCTGCACCACCTGTTGGCATTTCAAAAAGTTGTTCTTTTGAGCTTGACCAAGTAATAACGTATTTTTCTTCAATTTCAGCAGCACGTAGCCAACCACCCGTACTGCCTCCAAAAATTGGAGAAAACGTTTGTAAGTTTAGAGTCATAAAATTTTAATAAGATTATTTTGTTTTAAGCAATTTTAAAAATATTTAAATATATAGAAATATAGCGGAGAATGGATTTGAACCACCGACCTTCGGGTTATGAGCCCAACGAGCTACCAGGCTGCTCTACTCCGCGATAACTCTATTATTATACACATGAAATTTTTTTTATGTCCAGTTTTTGTTAAAACTTATTTAAAAAAGAAAATTAATTAAAAAAATTGTAATCGAAACTGTAAATAAGTATACAATAATTTTTTTTAATCGTTTAAGAACTGGATAAACTTTATAAGAACAAATTAAACGATCTTGTTTAAGAATTTTAATTGGTTTAACCCATACCTGTCCATCATACCAACCTGATTCTTCATATTCAACAGTTGGGTTTAAAAGCCGCTTTTCAATATACGACCAGCCTAAATGTATTCGTGTAAATAAAAAAACCAAAGAATTAGTTACAATAAGTATATTTGTTAAAAAAAAATGAATAGGAAATTCAGTAATTGGGTAAAAATAATTTGTTATTGGTAAAGAAAAAATTAAAATTAAGCTAGTAATAAACGTGTTCCTTTTAAAAAATTCTTTTGAATTTAAAGTTGGTAAATTAAAAATTATTGAACCTTTTAAGCTTAAATATTCATTTAATGGTCTTTGTTCAACAGGAACTGGACAATAAAATAATTTTGGTGTTTTTTTTAACATAATACTTTTTAAATTATATTTTTTACAAAAAACAATGGTAATATTAAATAAAGAATAATTAAAGTCCATACAAAACGGTCAAATACCTTTTGAGCTTTTTTTGAACTGCTTAAGAATGGAACTTGCAATGCATTTAAGCTTTTATCATCAGCCTTTCTGGCAATTATTGCCAAAATTAAAATAAAACTAATAAAAAGCCAAATATTTTTTAAACTTTCTAAACCATTAAAAGATAAAATCATCATAATTTAAGAATTCTATAAAATAAAAATTTTTAAAATAATTAATTTTAGTCCAATTTGACATTCAAATTAAATTTTAAATATTTCTTAATACATATTATATCTTGTTCTAATAATTTTAATTTAATAAATTTCAATCAAAAATTTATTTACTAATATTTTTTATTTGTTCTGAATTTCTAATGCAATTAAATTTAATACTGTAAAATGTAAGAAATTACTGATACTGAAAAATGCACAAAATATTTTTAATTAATTAAAAATATTTTGTGCATTTTTCAGTATCAGTAATTTCTTACATTTTACAGTATTAAATTTAAGCCAAAATTTGACTTTATATTTTAAACTTAACTATTTTTTCATCTATTCACCTTGAGTAACTTTTAAAAGAACAAATCCTAATGATAAACCAATTAAGGTCATTGCAAAGCAAATAGCTGACGTTGTTAACATTTCTCCCATAAAATCCTCCTTTTTTATTTATAATTTTAACTTTTGCCTAAAAATTATTAATTTATAGTTCAAAATATTTCTTGATAAAGTTTATAGCCCGTAAAAAAAACTATTAAAAACCATTACGACCCCAAACAACTAGTGAAAGTGAGAAAGTAAAACTTGCCATAATTGTTGCCCAACCTAGACTTAAAATATCCATAAAAAATTATCCTTTTGATTATTATTATATACACTTGATTAAATTATACTTTAAAAATTTAAAATAAAAAAACATTAATTAAAATTTTTTTATTTTAAATTAATGCTTAAAAATTTTTATGACTATTAAAATAATATCAAAGATCTTTAAAATAGTAATATAATAATATTAACGAGCTTAAAACCTTTAATTCTCTAAAAGTTAATATTATTAAAGGAAAATATTAGATTGCTACTAAGAAATATTTTTTCTTAAGATATATACATATACATATAATACATTAAAAAATAATGACTAACTCAATTATAAATAACTCTGAAATTGCGACCAAGAACCCAGCAAAAGAATCTTTATTAACACCACGTTTCTATACGACAGATTTCGAGGAAATGGCACAACTTGATATTTCTTCAAATATTGAAGAGATTGAAGCGATCTTAGAAGAGTTTCGTGCAGATTATAATCAACAACATTTTATTAGAGATAACGAATTTGTAATGGACTGGAAAAATTTTGATGAAAAAACTCGCGATCTTTTTATTGAATTTTTAGAGCGTTCATGCACTGCTGAGTTTTCAGGTTTTTTACTTTATAAAGAATTATCACGTAATTTAAAAAATATTAATCCCTTATTAGCAGAAGGGTTTTCCTTCATGTCACGTGATGAAGCACGACATGCTGGTTTTTTAAACAAGGCTATGAGTGATTTTAATTTAACTTTAGATCTTGGTTTTTTAACAAAAAGTCGTAAATATACATTTTTTGCACCAAAATTTATCTTTTATGCTACCTATTTATCAGAACGAATCGGGTATTGGCGTTACATTACAATTTATCGACATCTAGAAAAAACACCAGAATTTAGAATTTACCCAATTTTCAGATTTTTTGAAAGCTGGTGTCAAGACGAAAATCGTCATGGGGACTTTTTTGCAGCGGTTTTAAAATCTCAACCGCATTTATTAAAAGGTTGGAAGTCGAAACTTTGGTGTCGTTTTTTCTTATTGTCAGTTTTTGTAACAATGTATTTAAACGACGTTCAACGCGCCGGTTTTTATGCAAGTATTGGTTTGGATGCTAAGAAATTTGATATTCATGTAATTAGAAAAACAAATCAAAGTTCAGCTCGTTTATTTCCAGTCGTTTTAGACGTTGAAAACCCTGTTTTCTTTGAATACTTAGAAATTTGTTCTAATATTAATCTTGAATTAGTCAATTTAAATAATCAAAATTTAAATTTAATTGAAACAACGTTTAAGAAAATTATTGGAACAATAAATCTAATAAATTATTTATTAAAGTTATATTTATTAAAACCTGTTGATACAGAAAACGATTGGGAAACAATTTTTTAAATAAAATACAATAATTTTATAAGATAAAAATTTTAAGTTTTTGACGAATCTTTTCGTAGATGTTATTATTATCTTAGAAGTTTTGTCTGAGGTTAAAAAACTAGTATTTTTTCTTTTAGTCTATAAATTTTTCAATCTTCTTAAGATTTAGAAGGGTCTGAATCTTTTATCCTAAGTACTTTTAATGAGTTATGCTAATAAATATAATGAATTAATACCTATTTATAAGATTCTATTTTTTAAATTAATATTATTCGCCAATAATGCAATTACTTTTGAAACAATAAAAAATTCGGTTAAGGTAAATTTTCATTTACCATTCAAATTATATTTATTCACAAAAATAATCGCGAAATTTATGAGGCAATGCAATAAAAGGAAAATTAGGTAATTAGTTTTTATAATTATTTTACGCTAATCATATTTTATAATGTATATCAAGTTATAAACAAATCTGAGCAAAGAAAGTTAGCAATATTAACTTTCTTTGCTCTAATTTTTGCAATACTTGCTAATTTTAACTGATTTTTTACGCCTAATTTTTAAGAGGAGGATGAAATAGCTCTTCCTTTTCACAATTTAATATTTTGAGAATTAAAATTTTACTTTTTTTGATAATTTTAAGTTCATTTTTATATATTGACGTTCGTTTTTATTCTTGCTAATATTTAGATTAGTTAACATTAAATTAAATAATACATACAAATACAAAGAAACAACAATTATGACTATTAAAGTAGGATCAATAGCTCCACTTTTTACCGCAACATCTGTTTTCGAACAGGAATTTTCAACTACTAAGTTAATTGATTATCGCGAAAAAAAATATGTGCTTTTATTTTTTTATCCATTAGACTTCACTTTTGTTTGTCCAACTGAAATTACAGCTTTTAGTGATCGCTTTGAAGAATTTCAAGCTTTAAATACAGAAATTTTAGGAGTTTCAATAGATAGTGAATATGCTCATCTGGCGTGGACCCAAACACCTAGAAAAGCAGGTGGAGTTGGGGATTTAGCTTATCCCCTAGTTTCAGATGTAAAACGTGAAATTTGTTTATCTTATGGTGTTTTAAACAAAGATCTCGTTGCTTTACGGGCATTATTTATTATTGATAAAGATGGCATTATTCAACACTCAACTGTAAATAATTTGTCGTTTGGTAGAAGTGTAGATGAAGCGCTGCGAACATTACAAGCAATTCAGTATATTCAGTCAAATCCAGACGAAGTTTGTCCAGTTAATTGGAAACCTGGCGAGAAAACAATGAAGCCAGACCCAACTGAATCAAAAGTTTTCTTTGATTCAGTTTAAATTATTTTATTATTTTTTTTTTAATTAGTTTATGCCAAAATTAAAAACGCGTCGTGCAGCGTTAAAACGTTACAAAAAAACCGCGAACCAAAAGTTTTTACGCCGTAAAGCATTTAAATCCCATATCTTAACTAAAAAATCTGCTAATAGAAAACGAAAACTTTCAAAAACTGCAATCGTTTCAAACGCAGATATAAAAAATATTAAAAAAATGTTATTAATTTAATTTTCAATGGTCCGAGTAAAAAGAGGTAATGTCGCTCGTAAACGTCGACAAAAGATTTTAATAAGAGCAAAAGGTTTTCGCGGAGCACACTCTAAACTTTTTCGAACTGCAAATCAACAAGTTATGAAAGCCCTGCGTTATTCGTATATCGGCAGAAAACAAAAGAAAAGACAATTTCGTCGCTTATGGATTACAAGAATTAATGCTGCTGCAAAAATGCATGATATTAAATATAGTGTATTAATTAATAAACTAAAAAACGCAAATGTTATTTTAAATCGCAAAATGCTTTCTCAATTGGCAATTGTAGATCCAAAAACATTTTCAAGTTTAATAAATCAAATTAAAAATTAATTGCAAAATGCAATTAATTTTTAATCTTGGGGTTAGTTTAAATAAAAAAGTTTTTTATTTTTCATAATGACTCTCTTGACCACAATTCTAAAAGTTTTATAAATTATAAAAGATACTAGCATATTAAAAAATTAGCATAATTTAATAATTAAAAATAATTGAATTATTAAATTATGCTCTATGCTAATAAGTAATAAATTAAATCGGGATGACAGGATTTGAACCTGTGACCCTCTGCTCCCAAAGCAGATACGCTACCAAACTACGCTACATCCCGATTAAGTTTTTTATATATTAACATAATTTTAGTTTAATTTTATTTTTTTGTCAACTTTAATTTTTCTCAATTTTTTTCTTTGGGTAGGATATTTTTTCAAAAAAAATATTAGAGTAACAATTAAATAATCTTAATAAAAGAAAGAAAGCTTTTATTAAAGATAAATTCTAAAAAAATTAACAAAAAAATACCAATCATAGCAATTCTTCCATTTAAAGTTTCAGCATTTTTGGTCAGTCCCCAATTCCAATTTTTTTTCATGCTCTAAAGTTTTTTTTAATGTATCCAAAATTTTGCTCAAAAGCTTATACTTTTCACTATCCTTTTTAACACTTATTTGGTCACTAAGGATTTGAATTTATTAATATAAAAAATTACTAAGTCAAAGCTTTTAAGCGTATAAATCTAGACCAAGCTTAACAGTAAGGAAAAGAGTAAACAAGGCTGCTAGTAAAGCTACAGCAATATTATTATCCGTCATAATTAATGATTTAGTTTAGTTTAATATAGTTACATGGTATAGTATAAGGCAAATAACTATAAAATATAAATATTTTTTTAAATAACTATAAAATATAAATATTTTTTAACAACAATAGCTCTAAAACTTCAACTAGGATTTTAATAACCTTGTTTATTAGTTATTAAAAAGTTGACAAATAATCTTTAAAGAAATTTAAATTTATAAAAAAGCCCTTTTGATAAATTTTAAAACGTCGTTCTTTCTAAGTAACACTTTACCACCTTGTTTGGAAGCTATTTTTGTGCCAAATGGTTGCGCACCTGGATGTGAACTTTGTTTAGGTTTACTACTAAGGCTAAAACGAAGGCTAAACCCACCTAATTCAATCTGGATAATCTATCTGGCTAATAAACTAGATTAATAAATTTGTTGTTCATTACTAACTTTCAACCGTCACGATTCGAACCTTTGCTTACTAAAGACACAAGCTTAACAGTAAGTCTGGAGTTCCCAAAAACTTTATTTTTTTATATTTTTAATATTGTTTTCACTTTTCCTATTAAACTTTTTAATCGGCTTTATAAGAAATTTTTTCATAAAATATCTATCCTAAAAATTTGGATAAACAAACAAATAAATAATAAATATTCAAAAAACGGCATTAAAAATTTTAAGTTGTTTTTTAAAAAATACAAAATTGTAATTTTTAGTAATTATTTAATCTAAAATGATTAATAAAAACGATATAAAGTTTTGATTTTTTATTTTAGATTAAAAAACTTTTTCGGTTATAATTATATAGTAATTAAAGTTTTTACAAATAAAACAAAAAGCTGTAAAGAAAAGATTTGACATGTAATTTTATGTCAACTTAATTAGACCTTATTATTTTAAGAGTAATAGTTTAAAATAACAGAATTATTAAAATTAACAAAATATGACTATTGCAATTGGACAAAACCAAGAACGAGGTGTATTTGATCTTGTTGATGATTGGTTAAAAAGAGATAGATTTGTATTCGTTGGTTGGTCAGGCTTATTATTATTCCCAACAGCATATTTAGCAGTAGGTGGATGGTTTACTGGTACAACTTTTGTAACATCATGGTATACTCATGGTTTAGCAAGTTCATACTTAGAAGGGTGTAACTTTTTAACTGCAGCAGTATCAACTCCTGCAAATAGTATGGGCCACTCATTAATTTTACTTTGGGGACCAGAAGCACAGGGTGACTTCACACGTTGGTGCCAAATTGGTGGTTTATGGACTTTCGTCGCTTTACACGGCGCGTTTGGTTTAATTGGATTCTGTTTACGTCAATTTGAAATTGCGCGTTTAGTTGGTATTCGCCCATACAACGCAATTGCTTTTTCAGGCCCAATTTCTATTTTCGTTTCAGTTTTCTTACTTTACCCATTAGGTCAAGCAAGTTGGTTCTTCGCACCAAGCTTTGGTGTAGCTGCTATTTTCCGTTTCTTATTATTTTTACAAGGTTTCCACAACTGGACTTTAAACCCATTCCACATGATGGGTGTAGCAGGTATTTTAGGTGGTGCTTTATTATGTGCAATTCACGGTGCAACTGTAGAAAATACATTATTTGAAGATGGTGATGCTGCAAACACATTCCGTGCATTTACTCCAACTCAATCAGAAGAAACATATTCAATGGTAACAGCAAACCGCTTCTGGTCACAAATTTTTGGTGTAGCGTTTTCAAACAAACGTTGGTTACACTTCTTCATGTTATTTGTACCTGTTA